GTATGTTAAGGATACAGATGTATCCACAATTCATTTAGAGTTACTTAATAGCCTATTTCTTATACTATATCTCTCTCCCGTGAAATTCTCGAGCCGAAAGATGGATGCATATGCTGTGTTTCATTTTGCTAAATGATATCAATTAAATGGTGTATCAATTCTATAAATTGGATATAGCAATAAATAAATCAGCAAAATTCTTTTATTTTAGATAGAAGAAACATTTCTTCTATCTAAAATAAAAGAATGTACCCTTCTATCCAAATCCAATTTGCATCGATAAAATAAATCCAAATTATAGATTCCAGCAGTAGATGAATAATTGCAAATTTTTGTGTGTACGAGATTCGAATAACTTCAAAATAACTGACATAATTTTTTATTTTTCCTGATCAGAAAAATACATGAAAAAGAAAGGAGGTAGAAAAATTTTTTGCTTTATGGTTAAAGAAGAAAAACAAGAAAACAGGGGTTCTGTTGAATTTCAAGTATTCAGTTTCACCAATAAGATACGGAGACTTGCTTCACATTTGGAATTACACAAAAAAGATTTTTCATCGGAAAGAGGTCTACGAAGACTTTTGGGAAAACGTCAACGTTTGCTGGCTTATTTGGCAAAGAAAAATAGAGTACGTTATAAGAAATTAATAAGTCAGTTGGATATTCGGGAGAAGTAATTTAATCGTTCGAATTTTTTTCTTATTTTATTAGTAGTCTTATAGTAGTCTTAGATTTTGCATTTTGATGAGCCTCGTTTTGAGGAATTCATGGAATAATGAATTAAGGAAGAAAAAAGAATAAGAACAAGGATACATAACATAAAAAAAAGAATAGATAAGACGATATTCGCCCTCCCCCCACATATTTAATTTCTTCTCCTATACAAAAACCAGCAAGACCTACTCCATTGATAATTCCATCAATAACACCTTTATCAAAAAAATGCGTTAGTTCGGCAAATCTTCTTATACCCAGGATAAAGATCCTAGTATAGAAAACATCTATATAACCGCGATTATATGACCAGCTGTATACCTTTTTTTTTACCTGATCCAAAAAGAACTTTTTGGGATTCCCTTTTACAAGGGAATTTTTTAAATTCAAATTCTGAAAAAAAGAATAAGCGGATCCATAGCATATATATGCTATGAATAGACCAAAAATAGCTAAACTTACAGAAGAAATTGCATTAGTGAGAAATTCATATGAATTTATGGAAGAATTAGAACTTTCCTGGAAAAAGCTTATTGAAGGGGTTAGCCACTTTGATAATATGGTTAACTCCGATGTTCCATTATCCATTACTCCATTATCAAAATGGATTCCTATAGATCCAATGAACAAAGTAAAAAGCAGTAATATAAGAAGAGGAAATAGCATAGTATTTCCAGTTTCGCGAGGATAGACAAAAGTATTTTTAGCTCCAAAGGAAGTACTAAAGAATCCTATCCTATTTCTTGTATTACCAGGAATTTTGGGTATATTTTGTGAAAAAAAAGAAACTCCACTCTTCATTGTTGATAAAACAAAATCTCTATTGACTCCTTTGGGTATACTTTTTCCCCATAAGGATATTGAATACAACGAACCTTCTTTAGTACTACTGTAATTTTGAAAATGAACACGCAAATACCCATCAAAAGTAAGTAAATATATTCGAAACATATAAAATGCAGTTAATCCTGCAGTAAAAGAAGCTATTATTCCAAAAAAAGGTGAATACAACCAACTATTACTAAGGATTTCATCTTTGGACCAGAAGCAAGCAAGAGGTGGAATACCACAAAGAGAAAGTGTACCCAATAAAAAAGTCGTTCTTGTAATAGGAACATATTTTTTTAAACCACCCATAAGAACCATATTCTGACTTTTATCTGGTGAATATCCAACAAGAGGTTCCATTGAATGAATAACGGATCCGGATCCCAAGAACAATAAAGCTTTCGAATAAGCATGAGTGATCAAATGGAATAAAGCTGCTTGATAAGAACCTATACCTAGAGCTAACATCATATAACCCAATTGAGACATTGTAGAATAGGCTAAGCTTCTTTTAATATCTCTCTGAGCAAGAGCTAAAGTCGCTCCTAAGAAAAGTGTTATTGTACCTACTAAGGAAATGAAACTCATTATAAAAGGTAGGGATATGAAAAGAGGAAGAAGTCGAGCTAGAAGAAAAATCCCCGCAGCAACCATAGTTGCTGCGTGTATAAGAGCCGAAATGGGAGTGGGTCCTTCCATAGCATCGGGTAACCATACGTGAAGAGGGAATTGTGCAGATTTTGCAACTGCACCAAGAAATAATAAAAAAGCACACAAAGTAGTAAGTAATGGATTAATCCCATTATTAGGAATCCAGTTATTAGCTATTTTGAACAAATCCCGAAACTCTAAACTACCTGTTATCCAAAAAAAACCTAAAATTCCTAATAACAAACCAAAATCCCCTACACGATTAGTTACAAAAGCTTTTTGACAAGCACTCGCTGCAATTGGTCGTGTAAACCAAAAGCCTATCAATAAATAGGAACACATTCCCATAAGTTCCCAAAAAAAATAAATTTGTATCAAATTGGAACTAGTAACCAATCCCAACATGGAAGTATTAAAAAAACTTATATAAACGAAAAATCTCAAATATCCCTCATCGTGAGACATATAATCGTCACTATAAATAAGAACCAAGATTCCTACAGTAGTAATTAGTATTAACATAATAGAAGTAAGGGGGTCGATCAAGTATCCAAATTCTAAGGAAAAATCATTATTGATGGTCCAAGACCATAGATATTGATAGATAGAACTCCCTTTTATTTGTTGAATAGACAGGTGAACTGAGAATACCAGAGCTATACTTAAGAGTAAAACACTAGGAAAAGCCCATATGCGACGAAGATTTTTTGTTGCTGTCGGAATAAGAAAAAGCCCAAACCCCATTGACATAATAACTGGAAGTGGGAGAAGAGGGATTACCCAGGCATATTGATATGTATGTTCCATAAGAAAAGAAATAGCAATTTTTAGTTGAAATTTATAGTTCTTTTTTTCTATAAAATTGTTTCCGATTCACCAAACCTATTCTTATTTCTTTCTCAAAGAATTAAAAAAACAAAATAAGAATAAGAAAAAATACTGGAATTCTGATTTTTTCAAAATTTGTCTCATTGAAATATTCCAAAATTCAGAATGGGTTTAGTTGCTTAAATTCAAAAAGTTAATCAAAGAATTTCGTTATTTAGTTATTAGATAAAAAAAGATATTTATTAAAATACAAAAAAAGAATAGGAATAGAAAGTAAACTGATTCAATCTTTTTTTGTATTTCTTTCTGTTAAAATGAAATAGTTCTCTTATTTCGTAACTGATTGATTGAATTTCAACTATATTTGAATTTTATATTATCGGAAATTCTGCAATATTCTTTACTTCATATAAAATGGAAATCCTAATGACTAGAATTATCTATGTTTTAGAATGTCTTGTTTAAGAGACTAATTATTTTTTTATTTTGACTGGAATTCAATTCTTGAATATCTTCTCAACTTAATTAACTATTTGAATTTTACCTTCGTTTTATCTCCCCATATTATATGAGGGCTTATCCTCCATACCTTAGATTTATATATGGAGTATATTTGATATATAAATTGATTTAAATAGAAAACCTTTGTATATAATATATCTTTGTATATATTGTATATTATTAAAACAAAGTCTAAAATATATATGAAAAATACGCGAAAAACTCTTGTCTTATCCACATTAGACAAAATGAAGTAAAAAATAATTTCAAATTTCATTATCTTTCAGTATCTAAGTATAAATACTAAGAAAAAACAGAAAGAAGGATTGATTTGCGGCAATAGATGTCTTTCACATACAACTAGAAAAAACTAATTCTCCTTTTAAATGGCAGTTCCAAAAAAACGTACTTCGATGTCAAAAAAGCGTATTCGTAAAAATATTTGGAAGAAAAAAACTTATTTTTCCATAGTACAATCTTATTCCTTAGCAAAATCAAGATCATTTTTAAGCGGCAACGAGCATCCAAAACCAAAAGGTTTTTCTGGGTAACAAACAAATAATCAGGTTTTGGAATAATCTGAATTGACCGATCTCAAAGAAATTCCAATTATTTAATATGAATGAATAATTTGGATTAATTAATGAATGTACTTTTATGTGTCGAATTCCTGGGTACAATATTCTTAGAACTACTCCCTCTGTTATTCTGTTATAGAACAAAAGTTTTGGTATATTGTGTCCTCAGTATTCTTTTTTCCTATCAAATCAAAGAACTTTTGATAATAGAATCCTCATAAAAAAATAGGAGGATTCCATTATCAAAAGTAGAGTATTCTTACAATAGGATTTAGAATTTCTACCTATCTTATCCAAAATTCACAAATAAATCGGTTTAGGACTGGTAAATCGTATTAATAAGAGCGTAAAGGCTTTGACTCTAGAAACTTTTCAAAATACAAAACTCTTTGTATTTAATGATGAAATTTTCATTTTCCTAAATTCTATGGATTCTCCCAATCTCGACGATTCGCGAGAAAATAACTATTATTCTTTTAAGTTAACTATTATTTCAGGTTAGCCGCCATGGTGAAATTGGTAGACACGCTGCTCTTAGGAAGCAGTGCTCAAGCATCTCGGTTCGAGTCCGAGTGGCGGCATTCTCGAAAAAGAATACAATAGATTAGAAAATGGATTCAATTCGAAATTTCCAATTTTGTAATGGGACCTTCTCCTTATGCTATTTGCAACTTTAGAACATATACTAACTCATATCTCTTTCTCAACTATTTCAATTGTGATTACGATTCATTTGATAACCTTATTAGTTCGTGAACTTAGGGGATTGCGTGATTCGTCAGAAAAAGGAATGATAGCTACTTTTTTCTCTATAACAGGATTCTTAGTTTCTCGTTGGGTTTCTTCGGGACATTTTCCATTAAGTAATTTATATGAGTCATTGATCTTCCTTTCATGGGCTCTGTATATTCTTCATACTATTCCTAAGATACAGAACTCGAAAAATGATTTAAGCGCAATAACTACGCCAAGTACTATTTTAACACAAGGCTTTGCCACGTCAGGTCTTTTAACTGAAATGCATCAATCTACAATACTAGTACCTGCTCTCCAATCTCAGTGGTTAATGATGCATGTCAGTATGATGTTACTAAGCTATGCAACTCTTTTGTGCGGATCCTTATTATCCGCCGCTCTTCTAATCATTAGATTTCGAAAGAATTTCGATTTCTTTTCTAAAAAAAAAAAAAAAAAATTACTTAAAACATTTTTATTTAGTGAGATTGAATATTTCTATGCAAAAAGAAGTGCCTTAAAAAACACCCCTTTTCCTTCATTTCCAAATTATTACAAATATCAATTAACTGAGCGTTTGGATTCTTGGAGTTATCGTGTTATTAGTCTAGGGTTTACCCTTTTAACCATAGGTATTCTTTGTGGAGCAGTATGGGCTAATGAGGCGTGGGGATCCTATTGGAATTGGGATCCTAAGGAAACTTGGGCATTTATTACCTGGACCATATTTGCAATTTATTTACATAGTAGAACAAATCCAAATTGGAAGGGTACGAATTCCGCATTTATAGCTTCGATAGGATTTCTTATAATTTGGATCTGCTATTTTGGTATCAATCTTTTAGGAATAGGTTTACATAGTTATGGTTCATTTACATTACCATCTAAATGATTACATAACATAAAACATTCATAAAATGAAGGTTTTTTCCCATTTTTGTTTGATTTGAGAACCCCTTTGAAAAGACGTTCAAAGGGGTTCTCAAAAATTCGAAATAGATCTAATTAGACTTTTTTACTTTTTTCGGAATTTTTTGGTTTTTCCATTATGAAATATAGAGCGGACTAGTTAAAAAAATCAAATCCTATTTAGGATAATAATTGGATAAGAGAGCCTCTACCCTGTCAACGGATAGCGAGAGAACAAAATCTGGATAAATACCAATTCCTATTACTGGTAAAAAGATACAGATTAAAAGAAAGAGTTCTCGTGGTCCAGAATCCACAAAATTTTCGTTTGGAACATGAAATAACTTGTATCCATAGAACATCTGGCGTAACATAGATAATAAATAAATAGGAGTTAATATCATTCCAATTGCCATTACAAAAGTAATTAGCATTTTTGGCATTAACAGAAATTTTGGACTAGTAATTAGTCCAAAAAATACTACTAATTCTGCAACAAAACCGCTCATTCCTGGTAAGGCAAGAGAAGCCATTGAAAAGCTACTAAACATAGTAAACATTTTTGGCATTGGTATAGATATCCCTCCCAGTTCTTCGAGATAAACAAGACGCATTCTATCACAAGCCGTTCCTGCCAAGAAAAATAGTGTAGCACCGATAAATCCGTGGGATACTATTTGTAAAATAGCTCCATTTAGTCCAATGTTGGTTATGGAACCAATTCCTATAATTATGAAACCCATGTGAGATACGGAGGAGTAGGCTATTCTTTTTTTGAAATTTCGTTGACCAAGAGAAGTTGAAGCTGCATAGATTATTTGCACCGCTCCTATTATTACCAACCAGGGGGAAAATAGATAATGAGCATGAGGTAACAATTCCATATTGATCCGAATCAATCCGTATGCTCCCATCTTTAATAGGATTCCCGCTAAAAGCATACATGTACTGTAATGTGCTTCCCCGTGGGTATCTGGTAACCACGTATGTAGAGGTATAATCGGCAATTTGACAGCATAAGCAATAAGGAAGCCAAAATAAAGTAGTATTTCCAATGTTGCAGGGTATGATTGATTAATCAATCGTTCCAAGTCTAATCTTGGTTCGTTAGAACCATATAAGCCCATACCCAGAACTCCGATTAAGAAAAAAATGGAACCGCCTGCAGTATACAAAATAAACTTGGTAGCTGAATATAGACGCCTTTTTCCCCCCCACATGGATAAAAGTAAGTAAACAGGAATTAATTCTAACTCCCACATGATAAAAAAAAGTAAAAGGTCTCGTGAAGAAAATAATCCTATTTGACCGCTATACATTGCTAGCATCAGGAAATAGAATAATCGCGAATTCCGGGTAATTGGCCAAGCCGCTAAAGTAGCTAAAGTAGTGATAAATCCTGTCAATAAAATAGATCCTAATGAAAGTCCATCGATTCCCAATCTCCAGTGGAAATCAAAAACATCTATCCATTTAGAATCCTCCCTTAATTGGATTAAGGGATCCTCTAATTGGAAATGATAACAGAATGCATAAGTCATTAGAAGGAATTCTAATAAACAAATAGATATAGTATACCACCTAACGATTTTGTTTCCTTTATGGGGTAAAAAGAAAATTAATGAACCCGCAAATATCGGCAAAACAACAAGTATTGTTAACCAAGGAAAATAACTCATGATAAAGTAATAAAGACAAGATACGTTTTGACCAGAAAAGCCCATGCTCGATTATTTTGAGCACAGGCTTCTTCGGTAAAGAGGAATCAGACGATTCAAGTGGAGTTTTTTGTAACGTATCAATAAGATAGAGCCATGCTGCGGGTTGTTTCAGGCCCTAAATAAACGCGGACACTTAAAAAATCTGTTGGACAGGCGGATTCACATCTCTTACAACCCACACAATCTTCGGTTCTCGGCGCAGAAGCAATTTGCTTAGCTTTACATCCATCCCAAGGTATCATTTCTAATACATCTGTTGGACAAGCTCGTACACATTGAGTGCATCCTATACATGTATCATAAATCTTTACAGAATGTGACATTGGATCTAGAAATTTTCCTTTTCAACATAACAATTTTCGATCTGGTAAAAATGAAATTAGTACTATATAAGTTATATGTATTGTAGACACCAGACGAAGCAATGGTTTATCCAAACTTTAATAAATAATGCAATATATTTCTTAATCTGTTTGTGAGAAAGCGTGAAAAGAACCAAGAGACTTGAATTTAAGGCTTCAACAGTCATAATTATACGAATTCTACATACTAATTCGAATTAGCCAATAAATTGGCTATTATCTTTGCAATATAAATTATTGCAATTTGAATATTGCAATATCAATGAATTGCAAAAATGCAAAATTCAATAAGTAAAAAAGAATACTCTGAAATAACCTACTTCAAAAATGGGTATTCTCAAATAAAAATAAGAAAAGAAGACTCGAATTTTAGTAATCTTAATGTTCCATATTATTATATATGCGCCTTTGTTTAGAGAATTCTATATCTAATTATTCAAAAAATTCGATTGATTGATACGAGTTGATTTCCTGTTACGATGGATGGAAGAAAGAATGGATAGTCCAATAGCTGCTTCAGCCGCCGCAAGGGCTATAACAAAAATTGCGAAAATGTCTCCTTTTAATTGGCGACTATCAAATAGAGCAGAAAATGTTACGAGATTTAGATTAATTGAATTCAGTATAAGTTCAAGACATATTAGAGCTCTAACCATGTTTCGGCTTGTAATCAACCCATAGATACCAATCGAAAATAAATAGACACTCAAAAAAAGTACATGCTCAAACATCATTAACTAACTCCTTATCAATCTCGATTCATTTCAATATGAGGACAAGAATTGAACCGATTCAATTAATTAGAATAGAACAATTACGCAACAAAAGAGAAAAGAAAGTATTTGTTGTGTTGACAGTAGATGGATTTTACTAAATCAAAATTGTTTTATTCTTTAGTTATTTTTTTAGATTTGAAATTCTAAGAATTTATTATTGTCGAGCCATAGTAATTGCACCTATTAAAGAAACTAAAAGAATTAGGGAAATGAGTTCAAACGGAAGATAAAAATCGGTTGCTAAATGAATCCCAATTTGTTGAACGTTATTTATGAGACCCTGTTCCACTATTTGGTTTGATCTTGTAGTCCAAAGAATTCCATACCATGACGTATCTGAGATAGTAGTCATTAGTGAAAAAGGAATAGTTATAGAAACGAGTGAAGTAAACCCATCTCCAATAGTCCAATAATTCTTATCTTTAGACCACTCTGAGCCATTTACAAACATTACAGCAAATATGATCAAGACATTTATGGCTCCCACATAAATAAGAAGTTGTGCGACAGCTACAAAGTAGGAATTCAATAAAAAATAGAATAAGGATATACAAACAAGAACTAATCCCAGCGAAAAGGCAGAATAGATTGGGTTGGTAAGTAATACTACTCCTAGACCCCCTAGTAGAAGAACAAATCCCCCAAATAGCACAAGAATCTCATGTATTGGTCCGGGTAAATCCATTATGGATAAGAAGAAATTAATAGTATAAAATTTTTCATGAACTGACTAAAACTAAAAGATTCAAGGAAAGAAAAAGGGATTAGGATATTTATATATAAATTGTATAGTTAGAAATTATATAAATTGTATAGTTAGAAATCATATCACGAAAATCTACTCTCATTTTAAATCATGAATAATTTGTAATAAGCAGTAGTTATTCATTTTTCTTTATAGTTAGTAAAAAACTATTGGATTTTTCTAACAAAAAAATCCTAGTACCTAGTAATCAGTAATCGTTCTTGAATTCCAAGATTTTTCTTCGTCTATTTTACTTTGAGGAGAATTCCTAATTGTTTGAATTGTGTAATCTCCCATTATGGAGACTGGTAACCGACTCAAAGCAATTTGATTGTAATTCAATTCATGACGATCATAAGTAGAAAGTTCATATTCTTCAGTCATTGATAGACAGTTTGTCGGACAATATTCAACACAGTTACCACAAAATATACAAACTCCGAAATCAATACTATAATTAAGCAATTGTTTCTTTTTAATATCCTTTTCAAATCTCCAATCCACAAGGGGTAGATCTATTGGGCATACACGAACACATACTTCACAAGCAATACATTTATCAAATTCAAAGTGTATTCGCCCGCGGAAACGCTCTGATGTAATTGATTTTTCATAAGGGTAGTGAATCGTTACAGGTAAACGATTTGTGTGGGATAAGGTAATTATGAAACCTTGACCAATGTATCTTGCGGCACGTATTGTTTGTTGACCATAACTAATGAACCCAGTTATCATAGGGAACATATTCTAAATATCTATGAAAAAGGTATGTTTCTTTCTCTTGTTTGAGAGAACTTTTGTGTTGAAGATATTCTTACTGTTATTGTATTATCTTATTTATAGTGAAACTAGTTGGGAAGAAGTTGTTAATAAGAGATTGCCCAGAGAAATAGGTAAAAGAAATTTCCATCCAAGATTTAATAACTGATCCATTCTCATCCGGGGTAAAGTCCATCTTATTGTGATAGAAATGAAGAGAAATAAAAAAGCTTTAGTTAATGTAATAAGGATACCCATTATCATTTCCAAAATTCCCACAATTTTATTCATTTGGAAAAATCCAAAAAAGGATATATAGGGAATAGAAAAATTCCACCCGCCTAAGTAGAGAACAGTTACAAATAAAGAGGAAACTAATAAATTTAGGTAAGAAGCAAGATAAAATAAACCATATTTAATACCGGAATATTCGGTTTGATAACCCGCTACTAATTCTTCCTCTGCTTCTGGTAAATCAAAGGGTAATCTTTCACATTCTGCCAAAGAAGAAATTAGAAAAACTAGAAAACCTATAGGCTGACGCCAAAGATTCCATCCAAAAAAACCATATTTTGACTGTGCTTCAACTATATCAACCGTACTTGAACTGTTAGATAATCATAGTCGATGATAACATCACAGTTCCCACCGCTATTCCAAAACCGTACATGAAACCTTAGCTTCATACGGCTCCTCTATGATCAGAAAAAAGGATTATTTCTTTTCGATCTTATCCCCCGCGCGTGGATAGAATTAGGTAAGATAAAATTGATTGGAAAGTCCTAAATTAGACCAAAGCAATTCCGTCTGCTAAAATAATAAAAAGCGCTTCCGAATTGATCTTATCCTTTATATAATAAAATGACAGTTTTTTCTTGTTCAGTAATAACTTAATATTGGAATAAAACACTCGTTATAGCAATTAATAAATGAAAAGAATTGGATATTAGTTCAGGACGAATTCAATTCTGTATGAATATATATAAAAGAAAGAATAAATAAAGATCTTTTTTTGTATTGCATTACATATCTTTTGTCCTATTCTTCTTTCCGGGGGAAGGGAATACTTAAAAAGAAAAAAGAAATAAAGGGTTAATTCGTTCTTGATAGCTATTTCCTTAACAAGTGAATGGGAATATACTCTGGATCGGAATCCGAAGAAAGTACTACTTGATCATTTCCACCAATTTCAAGTCCTTATTATGATTCCTTTTATGAGGAAAAATGTCTAATGATTTTTTTTCTCTCATTACTAATCCTTTATGTACTTTAGTGTTCCTAATCCCTCACTAACTTTTTATAGATTCTTTTATATGGTTATAAGTTCTAGTAATAACTCAAAATATTCTAGTAATGGAGTTCCATATCGCGAATCCTTTATTCTTGCCCGCTTCAAGATATGATGACTAATCAAACAATCTCAATCTTGGGGTAAAGAGTTTACACTGCTTATGTTTACTTCAACTTTTTCTTGTACGTAGGAAATGAGATTTTTGATTTTTACTACAAATTAATAAGCTGTTTTGTTTCACTCATATAGCTATCTAGTTTAACTTACCGACCTGCATACAGAATAAGAAAAGGAAGATAAGTATTCAATGGATTTTAGAGGAAAAGCTCCTTTTTTAACGAATCACACGTAGAGATATTGCTAGCACACAAAAAGTTAATGGTATTTCATAACTAATAGATTGAGCAGCTGCTCGTAAACCACCTGAAAAAGAATATTTATTATTTGAGCTATATCCTGCCATAAGAAGACCAATAGGAGCAATACTTGAAATGGCAATCCATAAAAAAACACCAATACTAAGATCAGCTAAAACAAAATGATATCCAAAAGGGATAACTAAAAAACTTAATAAAACGGATATGACTGCTATAGAGGGTCCAATGCTAAATAAAGGAATTTCTCCTCGGGATGGGAGGATATCCTCTTTAAAAATTAGCTTAGTTCCATCTGCTATAGCTTGAAGCAGTCCTAGGGGGCCGGCATATTCAGGACCAATACGTTGTTGTATCGATGCGGATATTTCTCTTTCTAACCACACAATTACAAGTACTTCTATTGTGATTCCCAGTAGGAGGGTCAAAATAGGTAGAATCCATATCAGTCCATAGACTTCTTTTAATAATTCCGATTTCGAAAAAGAATTGATAGTTTCTACCTCTACCCTATCTATTATCATTTCAACGATCAACTTCCCCCATAATGATATCTATACTACCTAATATCGTCATGATATCAGCCAATTTCATTTTTTTAACTAGCTGAGGAAGAATTTGTAAATTAATAAAACCGGGTGGACGAATTTTCCATCTCCAGGGGAAAAGACTGTCATCTCCTACCAGATAAATTCCTAATTCACCTTTTGGAGCTTCTACTCTTACATAAAGCTCTTGCTTTGATAATTCAAAATTTGGGGAAGGTTTTTTACCAAGAAATCTATATTCAAAATCATTCCATTCTGAATTCTTTGCTTTCTTAAAGCGTCGGGCTTCTAAATTCTCATAAGGGCCTCCAGGAATTTTCTCTACAGCCTGTTGAATAATTTTGATGGATTCCTTCATTTCACCAATTCGTACTAAATAGCGAGCTAACGAATCTCCTTCTTTTTGCCATTGGACTTTCCAATCGAATTGATTGTAAGACTCATAAGGATCAATTTTACGAAGATCCCATTGTATTCCAGAAGCTCGTAACATTGGTCCCGATAAGCCCCAATTTACAGCTTCTTCTCCGCTAATAAAACCTACTCCTTCAACTCGTTCTAAAAAAATAGGATTCCGTGTAATAAGTTGTTCATATTCAACAACTCCTCGTAAAAAATAATCACAGAAATCTAAACATTTATCCATCCATCCATAAGGTAGATCGGCAGCTACTCCTCCGATGCGAAAGTAATTATGCATCATTCGCATACCTGTAGCAGCTTCAAATAGATCATATATCAATTCTCTCTCTCTAAAAATGTAGAAAAAAGGAGTCTGTGCGCCGAGATCCGCCATAAAAGGCCCAAGCCATAACAAGTGAGAAGCTATTCGGCTCAATTCTAACATAATTACCCGAATATAGCTGGCTCTTTGAGGTATTTGAATATTCTCTAAGAATTCTGGTGCATTTACCGTTATTGCTTCTGTAAACATAGTAGCTAAATAATCCCACCGTGTTACATAAGGCAAGTATTGTATAATAGTTCTATTTTCTGCGATTTTTTCCATTCCTCTGTGTAAATAGCCTAATATGGGTTCACAATCAACAACATCTTCACCATCGAGAGTAACGATCAGTCGAAGAACACCATGCATTGATGGGTGGTGAGGGCCCATATTGACTATCATTAGATCTTTTCTTGTAAACGGTAGACTCATATTCTTTTTTCTTCCTTAATTCATTATTCCATGAATTCCTCAAAACGAGGCTCATCAAAATGCAAAATCTAAGACTACTATAAGACTACTAATAAAATAAGAAAAAAATTCGAACGATTAAATTACTTCTCCCGAATATCCAACTGACTTATTAATTTCTTATAACGTACTCTATTTTTCTTTGCCAAATAAGCCAGCAAACGTTGACGTTTTCCCAAAAGTCTTCGTAGACCTCTTTCCGATGAAAAATCTTTTTTGTGTAATTCCAAATGTGAAGCAAGTCTCCGTATCTTATTGGTGAAACTGAATACTTGAAATTCAACAGAACCCCTGTTTTCTTGTTTTTCTTCTTTAACCATAAATCCAAAAATTTTTCTACCTCCTTTCTTTTTCATGTATTTTTCTGATCAGGAAAAATAAAAAATTATGTCAGTTATTTTGAAGTTATTCGAATCTCGTACACACAAAAATTTGCAATTATTCATCTACTGCTGGAATCTATAATTTGGATTTATTTTATCGATGCAAATTGGATTTGGATAGAAGGGTACATTCTTTTATTTTAGATAGAAGAAATGTTTCTTCTATCTAAAATAAAAGAATTTTGCTGATTTATTTATTGCTATATCCAATTTATAGAATTGATACACCATTTAATTGATATCATTTAGCAAAATGAAACACAGCATATGCATCCATCTTTCGGCTCGAGAATTTCACGGGAGAGAGATATAGTATAAGAAATAGGCTATTAAGTAACTCTAAATGAATTGTGGATACATCTGTATCCTTAACATACTGAAACGACTGCCATTATTCGTATCAAAGCAATAGCGATTCATAAAAGCTAAATCTTGTAATCAATGGTGGGCCAATAATGAATTTTTTTGCATATGTATTAAGACGCTTGGTCTGATTTCGAAATTGTCCAGAGTTTTTTATGTTGTTTTCATTGCAAAATGATGGATCTCCTTCCGTAACTTTCCAATTACGAGTACGAGAATTGAAAGACATGAAAATTCTCAATTCTCTAGATAGAATATTTTCAGGAACAAGAAAATCAGAAGAATCTTTTTCTCTATTCACTACCATTCCGCGTCTTCGACTTCTATTAGTTTCTTTTCTTCTTTAATGCAATAGCTATAGTTTGATATAGAATCCATTTCTCAAAGTAATGGAAACCATTCTCTTATAGGAAATGGTTCGAAAATCGCTATTCCACCTTTTAGGTTTAGGTATCGTGAAAAGTGATACCTGTGAAGATCGTGCATTTCAGTCACATTCAGATCCGTTTTCGAGTTCATGATATAACCAAATTGGATGGATCTTCCACCCGTTTAGCTAAGAAAGAATAGATGCGGAGGTGGATAATAGATCGATATGAAGATCATGAGCTGCCCCATAATGAAACCACCAGTAGTCGCGAATATCTCCTTCTTCCCTAACCCAAGATTGGAGAAAGAAGATCTAAGAGGGATCTATGTAGAATGTGGTCAGAAATCCATAATAGAGTCCGACCAC